AAAGGAAAATAACTTATTTGAAATGAAATAGGCTGTTTTCATTGAANTTTTTTTTTTTTTTTTTTTTTTTAATGATTGATTTATTAGATAGGGTAATAGATTTAACTAAATTTACTAATTTAGTTATAATAATTAAATATAGTAAACTAATAATTATAAGATTTTGTTTAACTAGGTAACTAAAAATTCCAATATAGACATCTCCGAGAGTTAAAAACACAACTCATAGATAAATATATAGATGAATATAAGAAATTTAATTTTTATTATTAATTTATACAAATGTCTAACGTTAGATCAAAGTATGTGCCTATAAATGTAATTTACAATTCTGCATTTTCTAATTTAAAGGGGTTTTTTGACAAAATTAATAGGCATCTATTAATTAATTAAATATTTATATACATATAGATATTTATTGATTTAACTTAGTATACGTCTTATTATTATAAAATATATTATTTAAGAAAAAAAAATTCTTAAAAATTAGAAAATAAGAGGACTATTTATCAATAAATATTAAAATTTAATAAATATGAAAATAAAAAAAAAAAAAAAAAAAAATTTAGTTAAATCTATTTATTTAGTAAATTCTTAATTATTATTTTAATTTATTTTTGTTATTTTAACTAAATTTTTTACTATAAATAGATTAAAATTAAATGTAGTTATTTAATATTTATTAATTTATAAAATTTAATTTATTATTTAAATTTTTATTAACTTATTAAATTCAATGAACTTATTTGAAATGAAATAGGCTGTTTTCATTGAATTTTTTTTAATGAAAAAAAGTAAATTTGATTAGGGGTCTTTTTACTTCCAAGGAGGAAATACTAAAACATTTTATTAAATTAAAAATTTAGTTATTAAAAATTAATTTCTAATAAGTGTTATCTTTAGTTTACTAAATAAATAGATTTAACTAAATTTTTAACTAATTTTATTTATTATTTAGTTAATTAGTTAATAGTTAAAATTTATTATTTTAATTTTATTAAATTAGTTAAATTTAATTTAAACGGTTGAAATGAAATAGGCTGTTTTCATTGAATTTTTTTTAATGAAAAAAGGTAAATTTGATTAGGGGTCTTTTTACTTCTAAGGAGGAAATACTAATCAATTTTATCTAAAATAGATTTAACTAAATTTTTTTTTTAATTAGTTTTTGTTATTTGTTAAGAGTTTACTAAGTATTTGTTAAATTTGCGTCTATTAATTTACTAAATAAATAGATTTAACTAAATTATGTTACTAAATAAATAGATTTAACTAAATTTAATAATTTTTTATTTATTTTATTAAATTATTAAAGTTTTATTTTGGCTTGTTTTTTTGTTATTGATTTATTTTATATGTAAATTTTTGTATGAAATTTTATTTATTTTAATAATAACTAAATTTTTTTTTATTCTCAGTAATTAATTTTATAAATCAAAGAAATTTGGAATTAGTAATTTTTTATAGTATTGGCTAAATTTGTGCCAGCAGCCGCGGTTACACAAATAATACAAATAAAATATTTTTGGTAAAAGTTAAATTTTATATAAATAAAATATGTGTAATTTTATTAGGTGAAATTTTAAAATTATTTATTTTTATTAAATTTTAATTGAAGCTTGTAAATTTTATAAATAAACTAGGATTAGATACCCTATTATTTAAAATGTAATTAATAATACTAAGGTAGTAATAGTTATGTTCTTGAAACTTAAAAAATTTGGCGGTATTTTAGTCTATTCAGAGGAACCTGTCCTGTAATTGATAATCCACGATGTACCTAACTTAAGTTTGTTTTTCAGTTTATATACCGTCGTTATTAGAATATCTTATTAGAGTAATAATTTTCAATAATTTTTATTAAAATTTATATCAGATCAAGGTGTAGCTTATATTTAAGTAGAGATGGGTTACAATAAATTTATTTAAATAGATTTAAATTTGAAATTTTTTTTTGAAAGTGGATTTGATAGTAAAATTTTAAAGATTAAAAATTTGATTTTAGCTCTAAAATATGTACACATCGCCCGTCGCTCTTACTATTAAGATAAGATAAGTCGTAACATAGTAGATGTACCGGAAGGTGCCTCTAGAATGACAATTTAAAGCTTATTAAGTAAAGTATTTCATTTACATTGAAAAGATTTTTGTGCAAATCAATATGAATTGAATTTTAAAATTTATTTATTAATTTTTTTTGTTATTAATTTAATTTATTAAAAATAATTATATGATATTAATGTTTTAGTAGTTTTTAGTGAAAAAATAATTTTAATAATAGTTTATTATGTATTGTGAAAGAATATTGAAATAAATTGAAAAATTTTTAATTAAAAAGAAAATTTAGTTTATTGTACCTTGTGTATCAGGGTTGATCAAATAATTAATAATTATTTATTAATCTCGATTTTATAAGAGTTAATAATTTATTAAAGTTAATGTGTCAAAATTATTTTAAATAAATTATTAGAAATGAAATGTTATTCGTTTATAAAGGTATCTAGTTTTTTTAGAAATAAATTTAATTTACAGATTTTTAATTTTTAATTTATTTTTTAAATTTAAAAATTTATTAATTTGAATACTTTAAGGGATAAGCTTTAAAGTAAAATATTAAAAATTGTTGAATAATTTATTTAAAATGTATGTGTAGAATTAGCAATCATTTATAAGTTTGTTATAAATTATTTTATAATTTATATTATTTAATTTTGTTTTCATTGAATTTATAAAAATTTTTTTATTAATTTTAAATAAAAAGTAATAATGATTAAATTAGTATATTTAAATATTGTTAAAATATTTTATATTGAGAAGTTTATATAAAGAACTCGGCAAATTTTATTTATACTCGCCTGTTTAACAAAAACATGTCTTTTTGAATTATATTTAAAGTCTGACCTGCCCACTGAATAATTTTAAATGGCCGCAGTATCCTGACTGTGCAAAGGTAGCATAATCATTAGTCTTTTAATTGAAGGCTGGTATGAACGGTTGGACGAAGTATAAGCTGTTTCATATAAATTTATAATAGAATTTTATATTTTAGTTAAAAAGCTAAAATTTTATTAAAAGACGAGAAGACCCTATAAATCTTTATAATTTTTAATAACTAAATTTTTTTGATTTGTTTTATTTTTTTATTATAAATTATTTTGTTGGGGTGATGTTAAAATTTAATGAACTTTTAATTTTTAAAAATCATTAATTTATGAATTATTGATCCATTAATAGTGATTATAAGATTAAGTTACTTTAGGGATAACAGCGTAATTTTTTTTGAGAGTTCATATCGACAAAAAAGTTTGCGACCTCGATGTTGGATTAAGGTATAATTTTGGGTGTAGCCGTTCAAAAATTAAGTCTGTTCGACTTTTAAATCCTTACATGATCTGAGTTCAGACCGGCGTAAGCCAGGTTGGTTTCTATCTTTAATAAATTATAATATTTTAGTACGAAAGGACCAAATATTAAAATAATTGTATTTTAATAATAGAATATTATTAATATAGTTAAACTATTTTGGCAGACTAGTGCAATAAATTTAGAATTTATTTATGTAGTTTATACTACAAATAGTACTTGATTTTTATAGAAGTAGTTTTATCTTTTGTTGGTAGATTAATTTTGGTAGTTTGTGTTTTAGTAAGAGTGGCTTTTTTAACTCTTTTAGAGCGTAAAGTATTAGGTTATATTCAAATTCGTAAAGGTCCTAATAAGGTTGGTTTAATAGGAATTCCTCAACCTTTTTGTGACGCAATTAAGTTATTTACTAAGGAACAAACTTATCCTCTTTTATCAAATTATATTTCTTATTATTTTTCTCCTATTTTTTCGTTATTTATTTCTTTAATTGTTTGGTTGTGTATTCCTTTGTTTGTAAAATTATTTTCTTTTAATTTGGGGATTTTATTTTTTTTGTGTTGTACTAGAATAGGTGTTTATGCTGTTATGGTTGCTGGGTGATCTTCTAATTCTAATTATGCTTTATTAGGAGGATTACGTGCTGTTGCTCAGACTATTTCTTATGAAGTAAGAATAGCTTTAGTTTTATTATCTTTTGTTTTTTTAATTGGAAGTTATAATATTTTAGATTTTTTTTATTATCAAAAGTATATTTGATTTGTAGTTATTATATTTCCAGTTAGACTTGTTTGGTTTTGTATTTGTTTAGCTGAAACTAATCGAACACCTTTTGATTTTGCTGAAGGTGAGTCTGAATTAGTATCTGGGTTTAATATTGAATATAGAAGTGGTGGATTTGCTTTAATTTTTATAGCTGAATATGCTAGAATTTTATTTATGAGTATATTATTTTGCGTAATTTTTTTTGGGTGTGATTTGTTTAATTTACTATTTTATTTAAAATTGGTTGTTGTTTCATTTGTTTTTATTTGAGTTCGTGGGACTTTACCCCGGTTTCGTTATGATAAATTAATATATTTAGCTTGAAAGTGTTTTTTACCTTTTTCCTTAAATTATTTATTATTTTTTATTGGGATTAAGTTATTATTAATATATTATATATTGTTAATTGATTTTAGTAAAGTTAATAGGAAATTTTTGTTCCTATTTTATGTTTTCAAAACATATGCTTATTCAAGCTCATTAACTAGTTAATTAAATTATCTCATCATTTATTAACTAGTGGATTAATAATATAATATAAAAAGTAAACTACTGTTAAAATTTGCCCGACTAGTACATAAGGGTCTTCTACAGGCCGTGCTCCGATTCATGTAAGTAAAATTACAGTGACTACTATAATTCAAAATAGAATTTTATTTATAGGGTAAAATTGAATTCCTCGAAAATTTCTTAAATGATAGAATGGTAAGATAGCTAAAATTGCAATTGATAATACTAATGCAATTACTCCCCCTAGTTTGTTAGGGATAGAACGTAAAATTGCGTATGCAAATAGAAAATATCATTCAGGTTGAATGTGAACTGGGGTTACTAAAGGATTAGCAGGGATGAAATTATCTGGGTCTCCTAATAAGTAAGGATTAATTAAAGTTAATAATAGTAGTGCTATAATTATAATAATAAATCCTACAATGTCCTTGAATGAAAAATATGGGTGAAATGGAATTTTATCAATATTAGAATTTAATCCAATTGGGTTATTAGACCCTGTTTGATGTAAAAACAATAAATGGATTAATGTTATTGCTAGTACAATAAATGGTAAAATAAAATGGAATGTAAAAAATCGTGTAAGGGTAGCATTATCAACTGCGAATCCTCCTCAAACTCATTGAACTAAATCAATTCCTAAATAAGGAATTGCAGATAATAGATTTGTAATAACTGTAGCTCCTCAGAAGGATATTTGTCCTCATGGTAAAACGTAACCTATAAATGCTGTTGCTATAACTAAAAATAGAATCAGAACTCCTACTAATCATGTAGGTGTAAATAAATATGAACCGTAGTAAATACCTCGTCCAATATGTAGGTAAATACAAATGAAGAAAAATGATGCACCGTTAGCATGTAAAGTTCGCAATAATCAACCATAATTTACATCTCGACAGATGTGATTAACACTATTAAAAGCTATATTAATATCTGCTGTGTAATGTATTGCTAAGAAAAGTCCTGTTAGAATTTGAATGATTAAACATAATCCTAATAATGACCCAAAATTTCATCAAGCTGAAATATTGATTGGAGCTGGAAGATCTACTAGAGCGTTATTTGCAATTTTAAATAAAGGGTGTTGGGTTCGTAAAGGTTTATTCATTAGTTTAATTTATTAATCGTAGAGGTCCGTAGAATAACTTAGTAATTTTTACTACTGCAATTAATGTGATTAATAAGTAATTTATTAATAAAATAGTAATTAAGTTTGTAGGGTAATTGTATAATTTGTGAAGATTTAAAGAGTTTTCTTCTGTAAATATATTTAAATTAAATATAGTTTGTATTTCGTTATTTTGGATGAAAAATGAAATGTATGATTTATCTATAAGTCATCTAGTTCTTATTAACAAAATGAAAATTAATATGAATATGAAGGCTGTTTTCATTGAAAGGGAGAATATTTCATTTGATGCTAGGGATGTAACGTAGATAAATAATACTAATACTCCTCCTAGAAAAATTAAAAATAATACATATGAGAATCAAAATCTTTTAGCTATTAATCCAGTTAAAATACAAATTTGTATTGTTTGAATTAGTAATATTAATCCTATTGCTAGTGGGTGATTTATTTGAATGAAAATAAAACTAGAGATTAATGTTGTGGAATATAAAGTTAATTGTATAATATCAGGAGGTAGTTTATTTAAAATATTAATTTTGGGGATTAATGATAAAGTTATTTCTTTTCTCTTGAAGTTTTAAAAGATTAACTCTTATTTTTGATTTACAAGACCAATGTTTTTGTTAAACTATTAAAACTAATGTTAATATTATTATATTGGGGATTACCTTGTTTTTTAATTTTAATAGGGGTATTTGTTTTTGTTTTTAATCGTAAACATTTATTGTCTATACTTTTGAGATTAGAATATATTGTATTGAGCTTATTTTTTTTATTATTTATTTATTTAAATTTAATAGATTTTAGAAGATACTTTAGTATAATATTTTTAACTTTTAGTGTTTGTGAAGGGGCTTTAGGGCTTTCAATTTTGGTGTCTATAATTCGAACTCATGGGAATGATTATTTTCAATCATTTAATGTATTGCAATGTTAAAATTAATTTTTATAATAATTTTTATTATACCTTTTTGTTTTATTATAAATTCATTTTGAACGGTTCAAAATTTATTGTTTTTGGTGAGTTTTATTTTTATTTTAATGAATTATTGTATGAATTATTTTGTAAATATTTCATATTTTTTGGGATTTGATATTATTTCTTATGGGCTAATTTTATTAAGATTTTGAATTTGTACACTTATAATTACTTCTAGTGAGTCTATTAATAAATATAATAACTATAGGAATTTTTTTTTGATTAATGTATTGATTTTGTTATTATGTTTAGTTTTAACTTTTGGTAGAATAAATTTATTTATGTTTTATTTATTTTTTGAAAGAAGATTAATTCCTACTTTATTTTTAATTTTGGGGTGAGGGTATCAACCTGAGCGTTTACAAGCTGGGATTTATCTTTTATTTTACACTTTATTAGTTTCTTTACCGATGTTAGTGGGTATTTTTTATTTATATAATACTTTAATAACATTGAATTATTATCTTTTAATAAATTATGTTAATTGTTATGATTTATTATATTTATCTATAATTTTAGCTTTTTTAGTTAAAATACCTATATTTTTGGTCCATCTATGATTACCAAAAGCTCATGTGGAAGCCCCTGTTTCTGGGTCAATAATTTTAGCAGGAGTTATATTAAAATTAGGGGGGTATGGGTTATTACGAGTTTTTTCTTTTTTACAGATAAGTGGAATTAAGTATAATTATATTTGAATTAGAATTAGATTAATTGGAGGTGTATTAATTAGTCTAGTTTGTTTACGTCAAACTGACTTAAAGGCTTTAATTGCTTATTCTTCTGTAGCTCATATAGGTATTGTTTTAGGAGGTCTTATAACTTTAAGTTATTTAGGATTTTGTGGGTCTTATACATTAATGATTGCTCATGGTCTATGTTCTTCTGGTCTTTTTTGTTTAGTTAATATTACATATGAACGGCTGGGTAGTCGAAGTCTATTAATTAATAAGGGTTTATTAAATTTTATACCTTCGATAACATTGTGATGATTTTTATTAAGTGCTTGTAATATAGCTGCTCCTCCTTCTTTAAATTTATTAGGTGAAATTTGTTTATTAAATAGAATTGTTAGCTGATCTTGATTAACAATAATTTCTTTATCTTTATTATCTTTTTTTAGAGCTGCTTATACATTATATTTGTATGCTTATAGTCAGCATGGTAAGTTATTTTCTGGAGTTTATTCATTTAGAGGGGGTAAGATTCGAGAATATTATTTATTATTTTTACATTGATTTCCTTTAAATTTATTAATTTTGAAGAGTGATATTTGTATGCTTTGACTTTAATATTATTTAAATAGTTTATTTAAAATATTGATTTGTGGTGTCAATGATATGATTTTTATCATTTTAAATCGTGAGAAAGTATTTATCTATTTGTAGAATTAGATTTTTAATTTTAATTTTATTTAGAATTAATTTTTTTTTTTTTAGATTACTGATGTTAATTAAGGATTTTTGTGTTTTCATTGAATGAGAAGTAGTTAGATTTAACTCATGTAGAATTGTCATAACCTTTTTATTTGATTGAATGAGTTTATTATTTATATCTTTTGTTTTATTAATTTCTTCTTTAGTAATTTATTACAGAAAGGAGTATATAGGGGGAGATTTAAATATTAATCGTTTTATTATGTTAGTTCTTATATTTGTGTTATCAATAATGTTGTTAATTATTAGCCCTAATTTAATTAGAATTTTATTAGGATGAGATGGATTAGGATTAGTTTCTTATTGTTTAGTAATTTATTTTCAAAATGTAAAATCTTATAATGCTGGTATATTAACTGCTTTGTCAAATCGAATTGGTGATGTTGCTTTTTTATTGGCTATTGCTTGAATGTTAAATTATGGGAGTTGAAATTATATTTTTTATTTGGAAATAATAAAAAATAGAATGGAGATAGAAATTATTGGTGGATTAATTATGTTAGCTGCTATGACTAAAAGAGCACAAATTCCTTTTTCTTCTTGACTTCCTGCTGCAATAGCTGCTCCTACTCCTGTTTCTGCTTTAGTGCATTCTTCGACTCTTGTAACTGCTGGGATTTATTTACTGATTCGGTTTAATATTTTATTATGTAATTCTTGGATAGGTCAAGGTTTACTTTTATTATCTGGGCTTACAATATTTATAGCTGGATTGGGAGCTAATTTTGAATTTGATTTAAAAAAGATTATTGCTTTATCTACTTTAAGTCAGTTGGGTTTAATAATAAGAATTTTATCTATAGGATTTTATAAACTGGCTTTTTTTCATTTGTTGAGCCATGCTTTATTTAAGGCATTATTATTTATGTGTGCTGGTGCCATTATTCATAATATGAATAATTCTCAAGATATTCGATTAATAGGGGGGCTAGGTATTTATATACCTTTAACTTCTGGTTGTTTTAATGTAGCTAATTTAGCTTTATGTGGGATACCTTTTTTAGCTGGTTTTTATTCTAAGGATTTAATTCTAGAAATTGTTTCTTTAAGTTATATTAATGTATTTTCTTTTTTTCTTTATTTTTTTTCTACTGGATTAACAGTATGTTATTCTTTACGATTAGTTTATTACTCTATGACTGGTGAACTAAATTGTGGTTCTTTAAATATATTAAGAGATGAGGGATGAATTATATTGCGTGGTATAAGTGGGTTGTTAATTATGAGAATTATTGGAGGTAGAATACTTAGATGATTAATTTTTCCCACTCCTTATATAATTTGTTTACCAATTTATTTAAAGTTATTGACTTTATTTGTTTGTATTAGTGGGGGACTGTTAGGGTATTTAATTTCTAATGTGTCTTTATTTTATTTTAATAAATCCTTAAATAATTATTTAGTAAGTTATTTTTCTGGTTCGATATGATTTATACCCTATATTTCTACTTATGGTGTAATTAATTTTCCTTTAGTTTTAGGTGGAGTTGTTTATAAATCTTTTGACCAAGGGTGATCTGAATTTATGGGGGGGCAGAATTTGTATAATAAGTTATTTGAATATTCTCAATTAGTTTATTTTTTACATAATAATAATTTAAAAATTTACCTTTTATTATTTGTTTTATGAATCACTTTCCTTTTTAGATTTTTTTTCTTGGTTTATTCAAGTAGCTCAAGTTATAGAGTATAACACTGAAGATGTTAGGGTAATTATTTAATTCTTGAATATAGTGCACAAATTTTAGTAAATTCTTAATTTACTAAATAAATAGATTTAACTAAATTTTTTTTAGTGTATAATTAGTTAAATAATAAAATTTAGTAATTTATAAAAAAAATATTTTTAATTTTACAATGAAAATGTAATGTTTTTATTAAACTATATAAATAGAAGTATAAATGGAATTTAACCATTAAAAGATAAAAGTTAGCAGCTTTTTCTTGAACATCTTACTTCCTTAATTGGAAATTAAATTTCAGTTCTATCATTAACAGTGATAAGCCTCTTTTTGGCTTCAATTAAAATAATAATTAAGAATTTACTAAATAAATAGATTTAACTAAATTTAAAGAATAAGGGTAGTAATTACCTAAAATTAGGTCGAAACTAATTGCAATAAATCGCTTCATATTCGTGTGTATTTAATATTATAATAGTTAAGAATTTACTAAATAAATAGATTTAAGATAGATTGAAAATTCAATACTTTTTGAATGCAAATCAAATGTTATAATTAACTACAATCCTATTTATTATTTTATTTATGTTAGTTTGATCAATTTAATATACCTTGGTTTCATTCGTGGTATAACCCAATGATTAAGATTATAATGAAAATGATTGATGTGATTGTTCATATTATAATATTTGATAGATTAATAATTAGAATTATTGGTAAGATTAATGCAATTTCTACATCAAAAATTAAAAAAATAATTGTAATTAGAAAAAATCGTATGGAGAATGGAAGACGTGATGATGATTTTGGATCGAATCCGCATTCAAATGGGGAGCATTTTTCTCGATCTGCTATTCTTTTTTTTGATAAAATAGAAGCTAAGATTATTACAATACTTGTAATTGTTATTAAAGTTAGAGCTATGATAGTTGTTGAGAAAATTATCTATACTACTTTATTAGTAGACTTTATGATTGGAAGTCAAATATACTTTATATATTATATAGATATTTTAAATATTAATTATTTATTGTTATCCTCCTCATCAATAAATTGAAATATACAAAAATAATCAAACAATATCAACGAAATGTCAATATCAAGCGGCTGCTTCGAAGCCGAAATGATGGGTTTTTGAAAAGTGGTTATTTAAATGTCGAATTAGGCAGATTAATAAGAAAGTTGTTCCAATTAATACATGAAGTCCGTGGAACCCTGTAGCTATAAAGAACGTAGATCCATAAACTGAGTCGGCAATTGTGAATGGGGCTTCAATATATTCATATGCTTGTAAAATAGTAAAATATACTCCTAGTAATACTGTGAAGAATAAACCTTGTGTGGCTTGAGAATGGTTGCCTTCTATTAATCTATGATGGGCTCATGTTACAGTTACTCCTGAAGCTAGTAAGATAGCTGTATTTAATAAAGGAATTTGGAATGGGTTGAAAGCCTTAATTCCTATAGGAGGTCAGGAAGCCCCTAATTCAATTGTTGGGGATAGACTTCTATGGAAAAAAGCTCAAAAGAATGACACGAAGAATAAAACTTCTGATAGGATAAATAAGATTATCCCTCATCGTAGACCTAGTGTTACTGGTAAGGTGTGTAGTCCTTGGAAAGTTCCTTCACGAGAAACATCTCGTCATCATTGATAAACAGTTAAAATAGTAATAATATTACCTAGTAAGAATAATGAAATATCATATTGATGAAATCATTTAACTAAACCTGAAACTGATGTTATTGCTCCAATAGCTCCTGTTAAAGGTCATGGGCTATAATCTACTAAATGAAATGGATGGTTAGCATGTGTTGACATTAATTAAATTAATTTACTTCTCTAGAGTATAAAGTTCTTAATACTGCAAATACATAAGATTGAATAATTGCTACTGCTGATTCAAGAACTAATAAAGCAATTTGGGCAATAATTAATAGGGAAATAATAGCGTATGAGAGTGATGGACCTGTATTTCCTAGAAGGGTTAATAATAAGTGGCCTGCAATTATATTAGCTGCTAACCGTACTGCTAGGGTACCTGGGCGAATTAAATTTCTAATTGTTTCAATACATACTATAAATGGTATTAAAATTGCGGGTGTTCCTTGAGGGACTAAATGTGCGAATATGTGCTGTGTATGATTAATTCAACCATAAATTATAAAACATAATCATAAAGGTAAAGCTAATGTTAAAGTTAATGTTAAATGACTTGTACTTGTAAAAATATAAGGGAATAAACCTATAAAATTATTAAATAAGATTAGTGAAAATAAAGAAACGAAAATAAAAGTTGACCCTGAATGTCCTGTAGATCCTAATAAAGTTTTGAATTCTTTGTGTAGAGTTAATAAAATAGAATTTCAAAAAATGTGGTATCGAGAAGGTATTAATCAATATGTTGAAGGGATTACTATTAATCCTAAAAGGGTTCTTATTCAATTAAGGGATAAATTAAAAATACTTGAGGTAGGGTCAAAAACTGAGAATAAATTTGTTATCATTTTCAATTTAAAGGTTGAGTGGAAGATTTTCTAATTGAGTCAGATTTAGGGGATTGAGGAATTACAGAATAGTAATTTATTATTCTAAAAAGTATAAATGTGATAGAAAAAATAATAAATAAACTTAATCAACCGATTGGGGCTATTTGTGGGATTAAAAAATATTAATAAGTTTAATAATTTTAGTTTGACAAACTAATGTTATAGATTTAACTAAATTTTTAGGATTTAAATTTAAAAATTGTATTTATAAATCATTAGAAGTAAGTGCTAATTTACTATGAGGTGGTTTAAGAGACCAATACTTGCTTTCAGTCATCTAATGATGAATTTACTCTATTTGTAATTCATTTAATAAAATGGTTAACAGGGATACTTTCAATAACAATAGGTATAAAACTATGATTTGCGCCACAAATTTCAGAACACTGACCATAGAATAACCCGGGTCGGTTTATTAAAAAATTAATTTGATTTAATCGACCAGGAGTTCCGTCAACCTTTACTCCGAGAGCGGGAACTGTTCATGAATGGATTACATCTGCGGCTGTTACTAGAATTCGAATTTGTGAATTTATTGGTAAAATGACACGATTATCAACATCTAGTAATCGGAATCCATCTGTCGTTAATTCATTTGTTGGAATTATATACGAATCAAATTCTACATTTATAAAATCTGAATATTCGTAACTTCAGTATCATTGGTGTCCAATAGCTTTCAGAGTTACTGAAGGTTCATTAATTTCGTCAATTAAATATAAAAGTCGTAGAGAAGGGAAAGCAATAAATAATAGAATAATGGCCGGTAGAATTGTTCAAATTACTTCAATAGTTTGTCCATGTAGTAAATTTCGGTTTGTGTATGAGTTAAAAAATAGTATAAATATTAAATAACCTACTAAAGTTGTGATTATTACTAAAATTATTAGGGTATGATCGTGAAAAAATGATAATTGTTCTATTAAGGGAGAGGCACTGTCTTGAAGGCCAAGGGCTGCTCATGTTGTCATTACTAAATAAATAGATTTAACTAAATTTTTAATATTATTATTATTATTATTCTAATAAAAGTGAAATACTTTATATATGGAGCTTAAATCCATTGCACTAATCTGCCATATTAGAAATTAGTTAAAAGTGGTAATTCAGAATAACTGTGTTCAGCAGGAGGGGTATTTTGAAGTCATTCAATTGATGAACTTAGTTGTATAGGATAAATAACCTGTCGTTGGGAAATTATGCTTTCTCAAATAATAAATAAAAAAAATAAAATTCCTAATAATGAAATAGAAGACCCAATAGTTGAGATAATATTTCATGTTGTGTATGCATCTGGATAGTCTGAGTAACGTCGAGGTATACCTGCTAGTCCTAAGAAGTGTTGGGGGAAAAATGTTAAATTTACTCCAATAAATATGATAACAAATTGACTTTTTAATCATATAGGGTTTATATTTAACCCAGTAAGTAATGGATATCAGTGGATAAACCCAGCTATAATTGCGAATACTGCTCCTATAGATAATACATAGTGGAAGTGTGCTACAACATAGTAAGTGTCATGTAAAATAATATCTACAGATGAATTAGCAAGTATTACTCCGGTTAGTCCTCCTACTGTAAATAAAAATACAAACCCTAAAGCTCATAATATTGCTGGTGAGTAGTTTATTTGAGTTCCATGCAGTGTAGCTAGTCAACTGAAAATTTTAATTCCTGTTGGTACTGCAATAATTATAGTAGCTGATGTAAAATATGCTCGTGTGTCTACATCTATTCCAACGGTAAATATGTGGTGAGCTCATACAATAAATCCCAATAATCCAATTGCTATTATTGCATAAATTATTCCTAGAGAACCGAATGTTTCCTTTTTACCTGACTCTTGACTAATAATATGCGAAATTATTCCAAATCCAGGTAAAATTAGAATGTAAACTTCTGGATGACCAAAAAATCAAAATAAATGTTGGTATAAAATTGGGTCTCCTCCTCCAGCAGGGTCAAAAAATGAAGTATTTAAATTTCGGTCTGTTAACAATATTGTAATTGCACCAGCTAGTACTGGTAAAGATAAAAGTAATAATAGTGCTGTTAGAACTACCGCTCATACAAATAATGGTATTCGGTCAAATGTTATACCAGTGGATCGCATATTAATTACTGTTGTGATAAAATTTACTGCTCCTAGAATTGACGAAATTCCAGCTAAATGTAATGAAAAAATAGCTAAGTCTACTGAAGCTCCCCCATGGGCGATTAAAGATGATAACGGGGGGTAAACAGTTCATCCTGTACCAGCTCCGTTTTCTACTATACTACTTACTAGTAACAATGTAAGAGAAGGAGGTAATAGTCAGAATCTTATATTATTCATTCGTGGGAATGCTATATCAGGGGCTCCTAATATTAAAGGTACTAGTCAATTTCCGAAGCCACCGATTATTACAGGTATTACTATAAAAAAAATTATCACAAATGCATGGGCTGTTACAATTACATTATAAATTTGGTCATCCCCAATTAAGGCTCCTGGGTGCCCTAATTCAGTTCGAATTAGGATTCTAAGAGATGTTCCAACTATACCCGCTCATGCCCCAAAAATAAAATATAATGTTCCAATATCTTTATGATTTGTTGAGAATAATCATTGTTGCGATTAAGACAATTAAAAATTATTTTCTCTTAATTATTAAAGGATTAAATGGCTGAAGATTAGGCGATAGATTGTAAATCTATTTATAAGAATAAATTCTTTTTAATCAAGTATATTCATTAAATAATAATTTTTATGCTTACAGCTTTATAGTCAATAATGATATTAGACTGCAATTCTAAAGGAGTAAAATAGTATTACTAAGGCTTAATAAGGCTTAAAAGATTTAACTTATATTTATAGCTTTGAAGGTTATTAGTTTGTTTAACTTAAAGCCTTAATTCTATAACAAAAATAAATTAAAATAATAATTAAGAATTTACTAAATAAATAGATTTAACTAAATCTAATTTTTGGGGATTTATTTTATAAGGTGACGTAAATAATGGACACTAAAATTAATCTAAATGTTGAAATAAATGATAAAATTATTATACATTTAAATGAAATTTTATTAACTTGTATGTGATTTGTTCAATTATTTTCGTTATAATTTAGTATGAAAGCAGCGAAACATAAACGTAAGTAAAAAAATAATGTAATTAAAGTTATTACAGTTATAATTGTTATTAAAGTATACTGGCTATTTAAAACTAATAATTGAATAACTAATCATTTTGGTAAAAATCCAATAAACGGTGGAAGTCCTCCTAGGGACAATAAATTTAGGAATAATATAAATTTTAAAATTTTTGAGTTAAAAAATGAATTAAATAGTTGATTAATGTGGAATATTTTAAAGTTATTAAAGATAAATGTTAGGCTAAATGATAAAAATGTATAAAAACAAAAATAAACTATTCATATTGATTCACTGACTTGTATTGCAGCTAATATTCATCCTAGGTGATTAATTGATGAAAATGCTATTAGTTTACGTAAGGATGTTTGGTTTAATCCTCCTATAGATCCAATAATTGTTGAAAGAATAATTACTGTAAAAATAAAAGAGCTTTGTTGAATTGTTGTAATGTATGAAATTAACATAATTGGTGCAATTTTTTGTCATGTTATTAATACTAAAGCATTTATTCATGATAATCCTTCTATAACATTAGGGAATCAAAAATGAAAAGGAGCAGCTCCTCTTTTTAATAGAAGGGAGGAGTAAATAATTATATCATTATATATTGAATTTGGCTGAAATGTAGGGAAATTATTAAGGTATATTATAATAATAGCAAATAATAAAACAGCGGATGCCATTGCTTGAGTTAAAAAATACTTAAGGGAGGCTTCTGTTGATATTAAGTTATTATCTCTTATTAGGGGGATAAAAGATAATAAATTAATTTCTAAACCTATTCAAGCGCTTAACCAGGAATTGGATGATACTGTAATTAATGTTCCTACTATTAAAATAAAAAAAAATATGATTTTGGCAGAATTATTGAAAATTAAAAAGAAAAGGATTAGAACCTTTATAAATGGGGTATGAACCCAGTAGCTTAATTAGCTTATCTTTTTAAATACTAGATTTTAATGTATATTTTGGTGTATGATGCACAAAAGTTTTTGATACTTTTAGAAATAGTTTAATTCTATTAAATATAATGAATGTAAAGTTATTACATAATTTACCCTATCAAGGTAACCCTTTTCATCAGGCAATTCATT